GCGTTTATACGAGTGATCCACAAACGACGAAAAGTCCTTTTTTGCTTATCCCTATCCCGATGAGCCGAAACCAAAGCTCTTATTTTCTGTTGAGTAATAGTTCGAGTCAATCTTGAATGAGCCCCTCGAAAGCTTGAGGCAAATAAACGAATTTTGGTTCTACGTCTCCGAGCTATATATCCGCGTTTAATTCGGGTCATTGAATAAATAAAACTTTGACAAATAACTAATTGATTTCTTTTCTTTTCTTTCAGTTATTATTTTCCACGCCTTGATCTATTAATAATCAAACAGATTTTTCCAATGTATAAAATCCAAATTCCAAGGGCTTTGGCTCCTCTAACCTTCCTGACCACGATTTTTTTAGCTATTTGACTGGGAAATACGAACGAAATTAGGAACTTTCCTTAAAAAAAGAAATCGTGGGTTTCATCGTTTCTATGGTTGCTTCTTAAACGGTGAGGTCTTCTCTATACACCGGAGCCTTTCCTTTATTTAAAAAATTTTATTGGTAACTTGTATAGTTCAACCGCACTCTTTGGCTCTACCCATGAATTATCCAGTAACAGGTCTTTCACAACCAGACCCATCTATACAGTAACGGTATTTCATTATGAGAGTTAGCTGGGATAGCTGACCCTCGTAGTCCGTTCTTGACCGGGCGAAAGCAGCATTTTGATCTTTTTTTGAATTTCAATAAGATTTCCTCCGCTTAATGAATAACCGTTTGTTATCAATGGAGAATTTCTTCTCGTCTGAAATTTAAATTCAGGTGTTGGGTTTGCACCAACGGAAACCATAAACTTTAGACACAATAGAGGGATCAATTTGCTTATTTTTAGATAGTGAATGGGATTCCTTTATCCATTCTATGCTATTTCCTAGTACTGATCATTCATACCGGAAATTGGTTGTCTTCCTTTTTTATTTTTTGCCAGCTCATGATTGAAACGAGTCGCACATACACCCTAGTACATGTTCCTCGACGCTGAGGACATCCCCTCAGAGCGGGGGATTTCGTGAGATTTCGAATCGGCTGTCTTGTATTTCTAATAAGTTGTTTAATAGTTGGCATGTTGAATCATATACATATACATAATGGGCAGGTTTAGATTGATCCTAACCAGATGATTATGAATTCTTTCTATTTCTATTTAATAGAATAGTCAAATTGGAGATAAAATCTCAAATCACGGATTTTCAAAAAAATCCAGTTTTTTGTTATTGAACTGCTACAAGATCAACAATTCCATAAGCTCGGGCTTCTGTTGCTGACATAAAAACGTCTCTTTCCATGTCTTCAGATACAACCCATAATGGTTTGCCCGTTCTTTGTACATAAACCGTTGTGATGGTTTCGCGTAGTTTCAGCAGTTCTTCCGCTTCCAGGATAAATTCTCCCGTTTGCGCCTCATAAAAAGAACTAGCAGGTTGATGGATCATTACCCTGATGGTAGAAGAGTTGGCCATCTGGTGTGGTGAAACGAACAGAAAAGAAAGATAAAGAATAATAGGAAAAAAGATAGAACAGAACAACCGTACGGGCATCGTCTTTTGTGCATTGCATACGGCTCTACAATCAAATTGACCCTTATCAAGAAAGATAAAAAGAAAACAGCCCTAGATAATTAAATGATCAAAGTGCCACCCTTACTTTCGGAGGGGTTCAAAAATACTATGATGGCTCCGTTGCTTTCTATTTGAAATTCGAAAATGGATTTTTTTCGCGTTGATTCAGCAATCCCAAAGTTTCTTTTTAATCTAACCAATAACAAAAAAGAAAAATCTTGTTTTTTTCGCACCCTTTTTTATAACATAAATATTGTTAAGATAACATAAGTTAAGAGCCTTTCGGTGTGAAAACAAAAAGGTTTGTAACGCTGGATTGGCTTCCCCTACTTCCCCTAAGAGAAAATGAGAAATACCTTTTATTTCATACTAATCTCTCGATACATAATTGAATCTTTTGAAAAAAAAAGAACAATACTTTTGGATATCGAATTCGAAGTGCCATGCTATTATTACTTAATATTCATATGGCGAAGGCATAGTTTTCTTTTTTCTCTCAAATAAAAAAACCTCATTGGCGCCAAGCGTGAGGGAATGCTAAACGTTTGGTAATTGCTCCTCCAACCAGAAGAAAAGATCCCATTGACGCGGCTAATCCCATGCATATTGTATGGACCTCTGGTCGCACAAACTGCATAGTATCATAAATAGCTAATCCAGATATTACCCACCCGCCAGGAGAGTTTATAAACAAATAGAAATCTTTGGCAGCATCCTCAAGACTGAAATATACCATAAGACCAATAAGTTGATTTGAGATATCGCTATCAACTTCTTGGCCTAAAAAAAGTAATCTTTCTTGATAAAGTCGGTTGAGTGGGGGAAAATTGTATCCCCTAGGAACCGTACATGCACCTTTTGATGCATACGGTTCAAAAAAATCTCGAAAAAAAGAATCAGAATCAATGTATAGATTCCAGCCCCCCTTTCC